TTGATTCTAACAAATGGAATCGACCATCTCGTTATATAAAAAACAATCAATTTCAAAATGCTGTAAAAAATGAAATGTCACAATATTTTTTTTATACATGTCAAAGTGATGGAAAAGAAAGGATATCTTTTATGTATCCGCCGAGTTTGTCAACTTTTAAAGAAATAATAGAAAAAAAGATATCCTTTTTCACAACAGAAAAATTATTATCTGATCAATTGTATAATGATTGGAATTTGACCAATGATCTAAAACGGCTAAACAAAACTGACGAGTTTTTAAATAGAGTCAGAACTTTAGATAAAGAATCTTTTGATATAGGTATATTTGAACAAAAAACTCAATTGTGTAATGATGAAACTAAAAAAGAATATTTTCCTAAAAAATATGATCCGTTCTTATATGGGCCCTATCGTGGAAGAATCAAAAAAGGGTTTTCACCCCCTAGCATAAATCAAATATATATAAAAAAAAAAATGGGGGAATTTTGGATAAATAAGATTCATGCTCTACTTCTTACTAATGATTATCGCGAATTGAAACAAACAATAGACAAACTCAACAATAGTAGATCATTATTAACAAAAAAGAAGCTTTCTTTATTTCGATTTCGAGAACCCAAACATCAAACTATTCATTCAAATGTAGTTATAACTAAGTCCAGTGATCAAAGAAGTAGAAAAAGATCTATTGAAATAAAGGAAATAAGTAAAAAGGTCCCTCGATGGCCATACTACTTACTCGATGATTTGCAACTAGAGGAAGGAGAAACCGGCGAAGAAAGGGTAGAATTGGATTCTCAAATTCGTTTAAGAAAATACAAGTATATGGTCATTTTTGATGATAGCGAAGATTCTAATGAGCCTGATCCAGTAGGCGAAATCGCTTGGATACGTTATTTACCATACTCGGATTTTCGTCGAAATCTAATAAAAGGTTCTATGCGTGCCCAAAGGCGTAAAACGGTTACTTGCCAACTCTTCTATCAAGCAAAGGTGCATTCCCCTCTTTTTGTGGACAGAATAGACAGAGGCCTTTTTTCTTTTTTGAACAGAATAGACAGACCCCTTTTTTCTTTTAATAGTTTCGGACGGATGAAAGGAATTTTTCAAAATTTGATGTCTAAAAAAAGCAAAAAATTACAAATCTCTGATTATACAAAAGAAAAAAGAAAGGTTGAAAAATACCAAGACGAAGAGAGAATGCGAATGGAAATAGCAGAAGCTTGGGATAACATTACATATGCTCAAGCAGTAAGAGGTTTTTTATTAGTAGGCCAATCAATTCTTCGGAAATATATTCGATTGCCTTTATTAATAATAGCTAAGAATATTGCGCGTATTTTATTATTTCAAGGTCCCGAATGGTCCGAAGACTTCAAGGATTGGAATCGAGAAATGCATATTCGATGCACTTATAATGGTGTTGAATTATCCGACAAAGAATTTCCAAAAAACTGGTTAACAGACGGTATTCAGATAAAAATATTATTTCCTTTTTACCTGAAACCTTGGCACCGATCTAAGTTAAAACCCTTGAAAACACAGAAAGCGCAAAAAAATGATTTTTGTTTTTTAACAATTTTTGGACTGGAAACTGACCATCCTTTTGGTCCCCCTCGAAAACTAAAAGGGTCTTCATTTTTTGAACCTATTTTTAAAGAACTGAAAAAAAAAGTGAAAAAATTAAAAAATCAGTCTTTTATAGTTTTTAATGTTTTTAAAGAACGAGCAAAATTTCTTCGAAAGGTGTCAAAAGAAATAAAAAAATGGAGCATCAAAAACTACGAATTGGGTGAAACTAAAACCGACGATTCTATAATGAATAATCAGATGATTCGTGAATCACCTATTCAAATTCGATCTACAGAATGGACAAATTTTTCACTGACAGAAAAAAAAATGAAAGATCTGACTGAGAGAACAAGTACAATCAACAAGAAACTAGAAAGAATTCTAAATGAGAAGAAAAATGGATTTCTAACTCAAGAAAAAAAGATTCATTCTAATAAAAAAAGTTATCATAATAAAATATTAGAATCATTAAAAAAATTTTGTCAAATATTAAAAAGAAGAAATACTCGATTAATCCGTAAATTTGATTTTTTTATCAAATTTTTCATGGAAAAAATATACATAGATTTTTTTCTATGTATCATTAATATTGCAAGAACCAATGCACAACTTTTTATTGAATCAAGAAAAAAAATGATCGAGAAATCCATTTCCAATAAGAAAGAAAATGAAAAAAGAATTAAGAAAAGAAATACAAAAAAATTTCACTTTATTTTAACTAAAAAAAATTCCCTTGATAATATTCAAAATAAGAATTCAACAACTTTTTGTAACTCGTCCTCCTTCTCGCAAGCATATGTATTTTATAAAATATCGCAAACTCGAGTTATTAACTTCTATAAATTGAAGTCTATCCTTCAATATCATGGAACATCTCTTTTTCTTAAAAATGAAATAAAGGATTTTTTTCGGAAAGAGGGAATATTTCATTCTGGATTGAGACATAAAGACTTTTGGCATTTTGAAAGGAATCAATGGAAAAACTGGTTAAGGGGGCATTATCAATATGATTTCTCTCAGATTAGCTGGCTAAAATTAGTACCAGAAAAATGGCGAAATAAAGTCAATCGACACTGTATGACTCAAAAAAACGATTTTAACAAATGGGACTCATATGAAAAAGAAGGATTAATTCATGATGAAAAACAAAATGATTTCGAACCTGATTCATTACTGAATCAAGAATATCAAAAATCATCTAATTTTAAAAAACATCATAGACATGATTTTTTCTCATATAAATCTATTAATTATGAAGAGAAGAAAGACTCATATATTTATAGATCACCATTACAAATAAATAGTAAAGAAGAGATTTTTGATAATTACAAGATAGATAAACGCAAATTTTTTGATATGCCAGATGGGCTACCTATTTCTAATTATCTAGGAGAAAATGATATTATGGCTGAGGAGAAATTTCCAGATAGAAAATTTTGTAGGTGGAAAATGATTGATTTTTGCCTTAGAAATAATAAGGTCGAGATTCATTACTGGGCCAATAGCGGCACCAAGAATAAGAATCAAAAAATGAAGAGGGGTCCTTTTTATTTACCAATTTCTAAAAATTCAAAAATCAACCGATTCAAAAAAAAAAGATCCTTCTTTGATTGGATGGAAATGAATGAGGAAATAGTAGGTCGTATTCGTTCGAATCCAGAACTAGAACTTTGGTTCTTCCCAGAATTTGTGCCACTATATAATGCATATAAGATTAAACCGGGGATCATACCAATAAAATTACTTCTTTTCAACTTTCATTTGAATGGAAATGAAAACATTAAGAAAAACATTACTGAAAGTAACCCTTTAATAGAATCAAATAAAAAAAAAAGAATTCTTAGATTCGAGAATGGAAATCAAGAAGAAAAAGATCCTCTAAACCAAGGGGAAGGGGCTCCTCTATCAGATGAAAATGGAGGTAGATCAGGCATAAAAAAACAACGTAGAAAAAAAAAGGCCAACATGAGCCCCGAAGCTATAGAGCTTTATTCCTTCCTAGAAAGTTTTTTGTATTTTCAATTGAGTTGGGAAAGGGTTGTAAATAAAAAAATGGTCAATAATATTAGAGCCTATTGTCTCCTGCTTAGATTGAGAAATCCAAAGGACGTTGCTAGATCCTATCTTAAACGGGGAGAACTGACTGTGGATATTTGGACTCTAAAAAGGCGCACTCCTAGAGAATTAAGTACAAGCGGAGCATTGATTATCGAACCGACTTATCCTTATCCGTCTATAAAAAACGATGGACAATTGATTCTATATCAAACCATAGGTATTTTTTTGGTTCATAAGAATAAATACCTTCATAAGAATAAATACCAAAGGAATCAAAAATTTCGAGAATGGTTTGATAAGAATCAATTTGATGAATCCATTTTAAGACATCAAAAAATGACTCAAAATAGAGACAAAAATCATTATGATTTCTTTGTTCCTGAAACTCTTTTATCCCCTAAAGGCCGTAGAGAATTGCGAATTCTATATTTTTTAAACTCAAGGGATAGAAATGATATACATAGAAATCCGGTATTTTGCAATCAGGTAAAAAACTGTGGTCAAGTTTTAAATAGAGGCAAATATCTCGGTATCGATAAAAATAAACTAATGAAAATGAAGTTCTTTCTTTGGCCCAATTATCGACTAGAAGATTTAGCTTGTATGAATCGCTATTGGTTTAATACTCATAATGGCAGTCGTTTCAGTATGGTCAGGATACATATGTATCCACGGTTGAAAATTTGTTAGTTACAAGTCCATTTACATGAATTTTGCCATATATACATATATTATTAGGTAATAGAATATGTCGGCTATATGAAAACAAATAGATAGACGCGAGGATTGTCTTACATTCCATCCTGAAAGAGGATACTAATTTAATGACATACATATTATCAATTAGATCTATAAATAAATGAACAAAATCTTCTTTTTTTTATTTGTATAGGAATACAAAAAAAGATAAGAAGATTTTGTTCATGAAGATTTTGTTCATTTATTTATTTTATAAAAAAAGTAGGAAGTTTATAATGAACTTAAGGTCATTCTGTATATCAAAATGACTAATATTATTATTACTGATTAATCAAATTCACATCAAAAAATTATAAATTATAAAAGGGGATAAGATTTTGTTTTATGGTAAAAAATTCATTCATCTCAGTTATTTTTCAAGAAAAAAAAGAAGAAAAGCGGGGGTCTGTTGACTTTCAAATAGTAAGTTTCACCAATAAGATACGAAGACTTACTTCCCATTTGGAATTGCACAGAAAAGACTATTCATCTCAGAGAGGTCTACGAAAAATTCTGGGAAAACGTCAACGGCTGCTGTCTTACTTATCAAAGAAAAATCGAGTACGCTATAAAGAATTAATTAGTGAGTTGGATATTCGGGAGTTAAAAAATCGTTAATTTAAAAATTTTTACTTAGTTTTTTCATTTATTGGATCTTGAGAATTTTGATAAACTTCTTTTCGTTTTCAGCAATTCATGTAAGAATGAATCGAGGAAAAACTTATGAATAGACCAGCTACAGAAAGAGACCTTATGATAGTCAATATGGGACCTCACCACCCATCAATGCACGGTGTTCTTCGTCTCATCGTTACCCTAGACGGTGAAAATGTTGTTGACTGCGAACCAATATTAGGTTATTTACACAGAGGAATGGAAAAAATTGCGGAAAACCGAACAATTATACAATTTTTACCTTATGTAACACGTTGGGATTATTTAGCTACTATGTTCACAGAAGCAATAACCGTAAATGGACCAGAACAATTGGGAAATATTCAAGTGCCTAAAAGAGCGAGCTATATCAGAGTCATTATGTTGGAGTTAAGTCGTCTAGCTTCTCATCTCTTATGGCTTGGACCTTTTATGGCGGATATTGGCGCACAGACCCCTTTTTTCTATATTTTCAGAGAAAGAGAATTAGTATATGATCTATTCGAAGCTCAAGAACTTTATGCGAGAGTTGAAGCCCCAAAGGGAGAATTGGGAATTTTTCTATTTTTCTAATAGGGGACAAAAGTGGTTTTCCTTGGAGATGCAAAATTCGCCCGCCGGGTTTTATTAATTTGCAAATTCTTCCTCAATTAGTTAAAGGAATGAAATTGGCTGATATTATGACGATACTAGGTAGCATAGATATCCTTATGGGAGAAGTTGATCGTTGATTGGAATTTTTCAAAGAGGTCTATGGAATCGTATGAATCTTTGTTCCTATTTTGACTCTTGTATTGGGGATCACAGTAGGCGTACTGGTAATTGTATGGTTAGAAAGAGAGATATCCGCAGGAATACAACAACGTATTGGGCCTGAATATGCCGGTCCTTTGGGAATTCTTCAAGCTCTAGCAGATGGGACAAAACTGCTTTTCAAAGAGAATCTTTTTCCAGCTAGAGGAAATACCCGTTTATTCAGTATTGGACCATCTATAGCAGTCATATCAATTTTACTAAGTTTTTTAGTAATTCCTTTTAGCTATCATCTTATTTTAGCGGATCTCAATATTGGTATTTTTTTATGGATTGCCATTTCAAGTATTGCCCCTGTTGGCCTTCTTGTGTCAGGATACAGATCAAATAATAAATATTCCTTTTTAGGTGGTTTACGGGTTGCTGCTCAATCGATTAGTTATGAAATACCATTAACTTTATGTGTTTTATCAATATCTCTACGTGCGATTCGTTGAAATCCAAACTTTTCTTTCTTTTCCCTATTCATTCTTTTCTTTCGCTTTAGAAAACAAAACAAGTTGAACGAATTGAATAGATATTATTTATTATCTTTTTGGTTGATAAAGTAAATTAGATAGTTATATATGAGTGAAAGAAAGCAGCTTATCAATTTGCAGTAAAAAAAAATGGAGTCTCATTTCCTATGTACAAGACAAGAGTTAAGTGGAAATAAACATAAGCGGAAGAGGTCCTTTACCCCAAGACTGGTTGATTAGACAACCCAACTTGAAGCGGGCTCAAAAGATCAACCGTATGGCCTTTTCACTATCCTTTGTATGAATTACCTACCATACATGTATTCTCAAACGAAACGGGCGATTGAACAAAAAATGAGTGGATGATTAGGAACACAAAAATGCACAAAGGATTAGTAATGGAGATTATGGAAATTCTCTAAAAAGAGATTTCTGCATAACATAAAAAGAATACTAATTGGGGCTTTAAATTGGTAGAAATGATAAGGCAGTACTTCCCACGATTCCGATCTAGAATATTCTCCTATCCACCCATTAAAGCAATGACTATCAGGAACGAAATAATCCTTTATTTTTTATTTTAGTTTCAGCCCCTTCTCTTATATTGGTTATTGGTTTTATAAGAAAGAAGAATAGGAACGAAAAACAAACAAGAGAAAAAAAAAGATTTCTTTGTTATTCCGTCTTTTTCATATATTTAGCATAGATTTAGAGAAATCTAATTTGTCTCATGATTCATTAGCTAATGTAACGTCTAATTCCTTTTCCTAATCGAAAATGATGGGTTGAAATAAACTATTTATTGATATTTCTGAAAGGAGTTTTTTATTTAAGGATTAAGTTATTACGCAACAAAGTCAAAATATTAACGGGTGAGATCAATTCGGAAGCGCCTTTATTTATTATTATTTTTTTTAGAGTATAGCAGACGGAATTCCATTGGTATAATTTTGGACCCTCAAATAGATTTTGACTCTTTCTATTCTACAACCATAGCTAGCTAAATAGTAAATAATACTGATCTGGTCCTTAGATTTTTTTTTACCCACGAGGAGCCGTATGAGGCGAAAACCTCATGTACGGTTCTGGAATAGCCGTGGGAACAGTGATGTTATCATCGACTATGATTATCTAAAGTTCAAGTACAGTTGATATAGTTGAGGCGCTGTCAAAATATGGTTTTTGGGGATGGAATTTGTAGCGTCAGCCTATAGGATTTATCGTTTTTCTAATTTCTGCCCTAGCCGAATGCGAGAGATTACCCTTTGATTTACCAGAAGCGGAGGAAGAATTAGTAGCAGGTTATCAAACTGAATATTCGGGTATCAAATTTGGTTTATTTTATGTTGCTTCCTATCTAAATCTATGACTTTCTTCGTTATTTGTAACGGTTCTTTATTTGGGTGGTTGGAATATTTCCATTCCATACATATTTGTTCCTGAGCTAAATAAAGTGGATGGAATCTTTGGAACTACAATTGGTATCTTTATTACATTAGCTAAAACTTATTTGTTCTTGTTTATTTCTATCACAACAAGATGGACTTTACCTAGGTTAAGAATGGACCAACTTTTAAATCTTGGATGGAAATTTCTTTTACCAATCTCTCTTGGTAATCTATTATTAACAACCTCTTTTCAACTTTTTTCACTGTAAATAGCAAACAATAGACTTGGTTCAAGTTCAAACAAGAGAAAGAAACGAAGATCAAACTATTCATATGGATTCCTTAGACGTTGCCTATAGTAACTGGGTTCATGAATTATGGTCAACAAACTGTACGAGCAGCAAGGTACATTGGTCAAAGTTTCATGATTACCTTATCCCACGCAAATCGTTTGCCTGTAACTATTCAATATCCTTATGAAAAATGAATCACATCGGAGCGTTTCCGTGGCCGAATCCATTTCGAATTTGAGAAATGTATTGCTTGTGAAGTATGTGTTCGTGTATGTCCTATAGATCTGCCTGTTGTTGATTGGAAATTTGAAACTGATATTCGAAAAAAACGATTACTTAATTACAGTATTGATTTCGGAATTTGTATATTTTGTAGTAACTGTGTTGAGTATTGTCTAACAAATTGTTTATCGATGACTGAAGAATATGAACTTTCTACTTACGACCGTCACGAGTTGAATTCTAATCAAATTGTTTTGGGCCGTTTACCAATGTCAGTAATTGATGATTATACAATTCGAACAATTTTGAATTCGCCTCAAAGAAAAACTGAGTAGGTAACCGCCCTATTCTATTAAATAAAGAGAAATTACCAATTCTTAAGGTTCCGTTTTTTTGGTTTAAATTAAAAGAATGAAATAAGATCTTTTTCTTTGTTTGGCCAATGGCCAATAATGAAAAATTCAACTAGAAATTCATTGGTTGATGAGAATTTCGACTTTTTTATTAAAAATCTATCAATAGAGTCGTCATTTTTTCGAAAAATAGACTTTCAAAAAATATCCTTATTCTTTCTTAATTTAATTTCTTAATTTAAGAAAATAAACGAATCAAAAAAGAAACTGTCCAACAATTGTACCCATATCATACCTAATAGATTAGAATTGAATTCAATTAGGAACCTATCATAAAATGAAAATCAAAAAACCTTTAGTTTTTTCCCGGTCGGGTCAATACGATCATGAAAAGCATTTCAATTTATCTCCTATTTTACATATAATGGATTTGCCTGGACCAATACAGGATTTTCTTATAGTTTTACTGGGACCGGGTCTTATATTAGGGGGACTGGGAGTAGTATTACTTACCAATCCAATCTATTCTGCCTTTTCGTTGGGATTGGTTCTTGTTTCTATATCCTTATTCTATATTCTTTCAAATTCTCATTTTGTAGCCGCTACCCAGCTCCTTATTTATGTATGTAGGAGCCATAAATGTTTTAATCATATTTGCTGTCATATTCATGAATGGTTCAGAATATTACAAGGATTTGAATCTGTCGATCGTTGGGGATGGGGTTACTTCACCGGCTTGTACAAGTATTCTTCTTTCGCTAATGACTACTATTTTCGATACGTCATGGTACGGGATTATTTGGACTACAAGATCAAACCAACTTATAGAACAAGATTTGATAAGTAATAGTCAACAAAAACAAATTGGAATTCATTTATCAACAGATTTTTTTCTTCCGTTTGAACTGATTTCAATAATTCTTTTAGTTGGTTTGATAGGCGCAATTGCTGTGGCTCGTCAGTAATAAATCGTTATAACTAGCAACAGCAAACAATCCAAATTTCACTTTCTTCTATGTTATCCCACCTATTTCACAAAAATTCTATTTGAATACTGTTCATGTCTAAAAGGGAGATTCTTTTATTTGATTTATTTTCAATACATTCTTTTGTTCCGTACTTGTTTTGTTCTATTCTAGTCAATCTCGAATCTGTTGAATTTTTGTTCATATTGAAATGAACCAACATTGATAAGGAGTTGGTCAATTAGGCTCGAACATGTACTTGTTTTGAGTGCCTATTTATTTTCTATCGGTATTTATGGATTAATCGCGAGTCGAAACATGGTTAGGGCTCTTATGTGTCTTGAACTTATATTGAATGCAGTTAATATCAATTTTGTAACATTTTCTGATTTTTTTGATAGTCGCCAGTTAAAGGGAGATATTTTCTCAATTTTTGTTATAGCTATTGCAGCCACTGAAGCAGCTATTGGGTTGGCTATTGTTTCGTCAATTTATCGTAACAGAAAATCAACGCGTATCAATCAATCAACTTTATTGAATAAGTAGGAATAATAATCAAAATTAGAATATCCACCACTTTGAATTCGCATGTAGAATATGTTAGAATCTAGATTCTATTTACGAAAACGTAATAAATCAAAGTATCTTAGCCACTTCTCATGAGCTGATCCAGAAGTCCATTGATTAGAAAATTTCTGGTAAATCGTTGATTCATCTGGCGTTTAAATATATGATTCATTTACAAGTTTACTAGATCGAAATTTGATAACGTTCAAAAATTCATAGATCCCATGTCACATTCAGTAAAAATTTATGATACATGCATAGGGTGTACCCAATGTGTCCGAGCGTGTCCCACCGATGTGTTAGAAATGATACCTTGGGATGGATGCAAAGCTAAACAAATTGCTTCCGCCCCAAGAACAGAAGACTGTGTTGGTTGTAAGAGATGTGAATCTGCCTGTCCAACGGATTTCTTGAGTGTTCGAGTTTATTTATGGCATGAAACAACTCGAAGTATGGGTCTAGCTTATTGATATGTTCCGTAAAACCCACTTGAATACATTTTGAATACATTTTATTTTTTTACTGAAAAAACCCGTACTCAAAAAAAAAGAATAAAGATTCTATTTTCGAGCGCGGGTTTTTCTGGTCCAAGTGTATCTTGTCTTTGCCACGAATTATTTTCCTTGGTTAACAATAATTGTAGTTTTGCCAATATCTGCGGGCTCTTTCATTTTCTTTCTTCCTCCTAGAGGAAATAAGCTAATTAGGTGGTATACCATTTCTATATCCACCTTAGAACTACTTCTAATGACCTATGTATTTTGTTATCATTTCCAATTGGACGATCCATTAATCCAGCTGGCGGAAGATTATAAATGGATCAATTTTTTTGATTTTTACTGGAGATTGGGAATAGATGGACTTTCTATAGGACCTATTTTATTGACAGGATTTATCACAACTTTAGCTACTTTAGCGGCTTGGCCAGTTACTCGGGATTCCCGACTATTCCATTTCCTGATGTTAGCAATGTACAGTGGTCAAATAGGATCATTTTCTTTTCGAGACCTTTTGCTTTTTTTCATCATGTGGGAGTTAGAATTCATTCCTGTTTATCTACTTCTATCTATGTGGGGGGGAAAGAAACGTCTGTATTCAGCTACAAAGTTTATTTTGTACACTGCGGGAGGTTCCATTTTTCTATTAGTAGGGGTTTTGGGTATCGGTTTATATGGTTCTAATGAACCAACATTCAATTTTGAAACATTAGTTAATCAATCGTATCCTCTCGCACTGGAAATACTATTCTATATTGGATTTCTTATTGCTTTTGCTGTCAAATCACCGATTATACCCTTACATACATGGTTACCAGACACCCATGGGGAGGCACATTATAGTACTTGTATGCTTCTAGCCGGAATCTTATAAAAAATGGGAGCATATGGATTAGTTCGGATCAATATGGAATTATTACCCCATGCTCATTCTATATTTTCTCCCTGGTTGATGATAGTAGGCACAATGCAAATAATTTATGCAGCTTCAACATCTCTTGCTCAACGTAATTAAAAAAAAAAAATAGCCTATTCCTCACATAATTATAGGAATTGGCTCTATAACCGATACGGGACTCAACGGAGCCTTTTTACAAATAATATCTCATGGATTTATTGGCGCTGCACTTTTTTTCTTGGCAGGAACGAGTTATGATAGAATACGTCTTGTTTATCTCGACGAAATGGGCGGAATGGCTCTTCCAATTCCAAAAATGTTTACGATGTTTAGTATCTTATCGATGGCTTCTCTTGCATTACCGGACATGAGTGGTTTTGTTGCAGAATTGATAGTCTTTTTTGGAATAATTAGCAGTCAAAAATCTTTTTTAATGCCAAAAATATTAATGATTTTTGTAATGGCAATTGGAATGATATTCACTCCTATTCTATTTATTTATTATCTATGTTACGTCAAATATTCTACGGATACAAGCTATTTAATGCTCCAAACTCCTCTTTTTTTGATTCTGGACCAAGAGGGTTATTTGTTTCGATCTCTATCTTTCTACCCGTAATAGGTATTGGTATTTATCCGGATTTCGTTTTATCACTATCGGGTGAGAAAGTCGAAGCTATTCTAGCTAATTATTTTTATAGATAGGTTTTAGGAATAAAAAAAAGAAATCCTATTTAAAATGATTTTGAAAATGATTTGCTTTACAATTGAAAAAGGTGAAAAAAAATGATTTTTTCTGTTCTTAGATTTCATTTTTTTTTTTAGTTGAGTAAAAAAGAAAGAAAAAGTCAAAATCAAATTGAATTTGAATCAGATATGTTTGGCCTTTGTGAGAACCTTTTGAATCACTCCGCTACTTGTACTTGATTCAAAAGGTTCTTTTCTTGGCGGCTTACATTAAGTTTTCTTATGTATATTATATACTGTCCTATGTTTGTATTTGTTCTGCTTTTTCATTCAATTCGATGTTAATGGAAATGAACCATAGCTATGTAAACCTATTCCTAATAGATTGACTCCAAAATAGCATATCCAAATTATAAGAAAGCCTGCGGAAGCCACAATTGCAGAATTTACATCTTCCAAATTTTGATTTGTTCGGGTATGTAAATAAATCGCGAATATGGTCCAAGTAATAAATGCCCAAGTTTCCTTGGGATCCCAATTCCAATATGATCCCCATGCCTCATTAGCCCATACTGCTCCCGAAAGAATTCCTATGGTTAAAAAGAGAAACCCGAGACTCATAATACGATAACTCCAATAATCCAATTGTTGAACCAATTGATACCTGTAATAATTTCGAGAATAAATAAAATAAGTGTTTAGTAAAACATTCTTTCTCTCATCCAGGTATTTCATTTCCCCAAAGGAAAATGCCGTATTTAATAAAATATTGCTTTTGCTAAAAATCTTTATGACTTTTCGAAATGTAATGACTAAAAGGGCTACTGATAATAATGATCCACATAAAAGAGCTGCATAGCCAAATATCATCATACTTACGTGCATCATTAACCATTGGGATTGGAGAGCAGGTACTAATAGTGCGGATTGATGCATTTTGGTTAAAAGACCCGAAGTAACAAAGCCTTGGGTAAAAATAGCACTTGATGCGGTTATTGCACTTAAAGCATTTTTATGCTTTTTAAAATGAAAATAGGAAACCATATGAATAATGGAGAAACTCCATGAAAGAAAGATTAATGATTCATATAAATTACTTAATGGAAAATGCCCCGAATAAATCCAACGAGTGACTAATAATCCTGTTATACAGAAAAGGGTGGCTATCATACCCCTTTCTGATGAATCATATAATCCTACGACTTCATCGACTAATAAAGTTAAAAAATGAATTGTAATTACAATTGAAACGATCGAAAAGGATATATGAGTTAATATATGTTCTAAAATTGAAAAAATCATAAAATAAAGATTATGAAAAAAGGAGAAGAAAAGGTTTCTCGATTATTATTATAATATTATATGGAATGGAAATTCGGAATTTTTATTTTATTTTATTATAGGATTTTATATTATACCTTTTTTATAAGACGCTATGCCGCTACTCGGACTCGAACCGAGATGCTCTAGCACTGCTTCCTAAGAGCAGCGTGTCTACCAATTTCACCATAGCGGCTTGCTCAAAATAATAATAACTCATGTTTTATTCATATTCAACCGTCGAGATTGAATGAAGGGGTCAATCCAATGCAATATTTATTTTGTAGGAAGCTTTAAAATTGATGAATAAAAACGGGTTTCATTTCAATAGAAGTTTGAGGGTTAAAAAAAGAATCTTTATTATCCTTTTTTTTTATTTAAAAAAAAAATTTCTAATTTAGAATTCGAAAAAAATGACTTACTTCATCTTCCCATACAAACATAGGATTTTTTATCACTTTAAATTGAGGCATTATTTGTGTATCCACTAAATAGGAAAAGGTCTCTTTCCCAATTGGTTTATGGGAAGGATATATAATAATTCAGAGTAATACTACTTTAGATTCAGAAAGTTACAAAATGAAAATTTCATCAATTAGTTTCAAGAACCTATTGATTTTGATTAAACTAAGGATCTTATATATCTTCTGCTATAATAATAAATAATAAATTATAGATAATAAATACGATATAGAAAATAGAAATAAAACACTAACAAGTTATTATAATACACAAATAGGAATAGGCGATGGGGAAATAAGAATCCCCCACCCCGAAAAAAAAAAGAAAAGATGAACTCAACTAATTACAAAATTTTTCAAAAATGAAACGTAAATTACTGCGTTGAGTTTTGAATAAAGTTTATAAAAATTATTCAAATGTTTTGTTATTTATTTGAGATAGAAAAAAAACTTTTTGAATTTCCCGTAAAAAGAGATTTTGCTAATGAAAAAGCTTTCAAAGCTGCCCGATACCCTTTCTTTTTCCAAATATTTTTACGAATACGCTTTTTTGATATAGAAGTACGCTTTTTTGGAACTGCCATTCGAACAAAAAAAAATGATTTAGTACTATAGTAATATGTGAAAGACATTTATTAAAAAAAAATATGCTTTACTTCATTTTATTCCTCTCATTTTGAATTCTTCTATACTTCTAAATTTCACATTGTTAAAAAATAATCGCAGAAATCCAAACATTTCTCTATCCTGCCATAAGGCAGGTCGGCTGCTACTCCTCCGATACGAAAATGATTATGCATCATTCTCATCCCAGTCGCAGCTTCGAATAGATCATATACTAATTCTCTTTCTCTGAAAATATAGAAAAAAGGGGTCTGTGCGCCAATATCCGCCATAAAAGGTCCAAGCCATAAGAGATGAGAAGCTAGACGACTTAACTCCAACATAATGACTCTGATATAGCTCGCTCTTTTAGGCACTTGAATATTTCCCAATTGTTCTGGTCCATTTACGGTTATTGCTTCTGTGAACATAGTAGCTAAATAATCCCAACGTGTTACATAAGGTAAAAATTGTATAATTGTTCGGTTTTCCGCAATTTTTTCCATTCCTCTGTGTAAATAACCTAATATTGGTTCGCAGTCAACAACATTTTCACCGTCTAGGGTAACGATGAGACGAAGAACACCGTGCATTGATGGGTGGTGAGGTCCCATATTGACTATCATAAGGTCTCTTTCTGTAGCTGGTCTATTCATAAGTTTTTCCTCGATTCATTCTTACATGAATTGCTGAAAACGAAAAGAAGTTTATCAAAATTCTCAAGATCCAATAAATGAAAAAACTAAGTAAAAATTTTTAAATTAACGATTTTTTAACTCCCGAATATCCAACTCACTAATTAATTCTTTATAGCGTACTCGATTTTTCTTTGATAAGTAAGACAGCAGCCGTTGACGTTTTCCCAGAATTTTTCGTAGACCTCTCTGAGATGAATAGTCTTTTCTGTGCAATTCCAAATGGGAAGTAAGTCTTCGTATCTTATTGGTGAAACTTACTATTTGAAAGTCAACAGACCCCCGCTTTTCTTCTTTTTTTTCTTGAAAAATAACTGAGATGAATGAATTTTTTACCATAAAACAAAATCTTATCCCCTTTTATAATTTATAATTTTTTGATGTGAATTTGATTAATCAGTAATAATAATATTAGTCATTTTGATATACAGAATGACCTTAAGTTCATTATAAACTTCCTACTTTTTTTATAAAATAAATAAATGAACAAAATCTTCATGAACAAAATCTTCTTATCTTTTTTTGTATTCCTATACAAATAAAAAAAAGAAGATTTTGTTCATTTATTTATAGATCTAATTGATAATATGTATGTCATTAAATTAGTATCCTCTTTCAGGATGGAATGTAAGACAATCCTCGCGTCTATCTATTTGTTTTCATATAGCCGACATATTCTATTACCTAATAATATATGTATATATGGCAAAATTCATGTAAATGGACTTGTAACTAACAAATTTTCAACCGTGGATACATATGTATCCTGACCATACTGAAACGACTGCCATTATGAGTATTAAACCAATAGCGATTCATACAAGCTAAATCTTCTAGTCGATAATTGGGCCAAAGAAAGAACTTCATTTTCATTAGTTTATTTTTATCGATACCGAGATATTTGCCTCTATTTAAAACTTGACCACAGTTTTTTACCTGATTGCAAAATACCGGATTTCTATGTATATCATTTCTATCCCTTGAGTTTAAAAAATATAGAATTCGCAATTCTCTACGGCCTTTAGGGGATAAAAGAGTTTCAGGAACAAAGAAATCATAATGATTTTTGTCTCTATTTTGAGTCATTTTTTGATGTCTTAAAATGGATTCATCAAATTGATTCTTATCAAACCATTCTCGAAATTTTTGATTCCTTTGGTATTTATTCTTATGAAGGTATTTATTCTTATGAACCAAAAAAATACCTATGGTTTGATATAGAATCAATTGTCCATCGTTTTTTATAGACGGATAAGGATAAGTCGGTTCGATAATCAATGCTCCGCTTGTACTTAATTCTCTAGGAGTGCGCCTTTTTAGAGTCCAAATATCCACAGTCAGTTCTCCCCGTTTAAGATAGGATCTAGCAACGTCCTTTGGATTTCTCAATCTAAGCAGGAGACAATAGGCTCTAATATTATTGACCATTTTTTTATTTACAACCCTTTCCCAACTCAATTGAAAATACAAAAAACTTTCTAGGAAGGAATAAAGCTCTATAGCTTCGGGGCTCATGTTGGCCTTTTTTTTTCTACGTTGTTTTTTTATGCCTGATCTACCTCCATTTTCATCTGATAGAGGAGCCCCTTCCCCTTGGTTTAGAGGATCTTTTTCTTCTTGATTTCCATTCTCGAATCTAAGAATTCTTTTTTTTTTATTTGATTCTATTAAAGGGTTACTTTCAGTAATGTTTTTCTTAATGTTTTCATTTCCATTCAAATGAAAGTTGAAAAGAAGTAATTTTATTGGTATGATCCCCGGTTTAATCTTATATGCATTATATAGTGGCACAAATTCTGGGAAGAACCAAAGTTCTAGTTCTGGATTCGAACGAATACGACCTACTATTTCCTCATTCATTTCCATCCAATCAAAGAAGGATCTTTTTTTTTTGAATCGGTTGATTTTTGAATTTTTAGAAATTGGTAAATAAAAAGGACCCCTCTTCATTTTTTGATTCTTATTCTTGGTGCCGCTATTGGCCCAGTAATGAATCTCGACCTTATTATTTCTAAGGCAAAAATCAATCATTTTCCACCTACAAAATTTTCTATCTGGAAATTTCTCCTCAGCCATAATATCATTTTCTCCTAGATAATTAGAAATAGGTAGCCCATCTGGCATATCAAAAAATTTGCGTTTATCTATCTTGTAATTATCAAAAATCTCTTCTTTACTATTTATTTGTAATGGTGATCTATAAATATATGAGTCTTTCTTCTCTTCATAATTAATAGATTTATATGAGAAAAAATCATGTCTATGATGTTTTTTAAAATTAGATGATTTTTGATATTCTTGATTCAGTAATGAATCAGGTTCGAAATCATTTTGTTTTTCATCATGAATTAATCCTTCTTTTTCATATGAGTCCCATTTGTTAAAATCGTTTTTTTGAGTCATACAGTGTCGATTGACTTTATTTCGCCATTTTTCTGGTACTAATTTTAGCCAGCTAATCTGAGAGAAATCATATTGATAATGCCCCCTTAACCAGTTTTTCCATTGATTCCTTTCAAAATGCCAAAAGTCTTTATGTCTCAATCCAGAATGAAATATTCCCTCTTTCCGAAAAAAATCCTTTATTTCATTTTTAAGAAAAAGAGATGTTCCATGATATTGAAGGATAGACTTCAATTTATAGAAGTTAATAACTCGAGTTTGCGATATTTTATAAAATACATATGCTTGCGAGAAGGAGGACGAGTTACAAAAAGTTGTTGAATTCTTATTTTGAATATTATCAAGGGAATTTTTTTTAGTTAAAATAAAGTGAAATTTTTTTGTATTTCTTTTCTTAATTCTTTTTTCATTTTCTTTCTTATTGGAAATGGATTTCTCGATCATTTTTTTTCTTGATTCAATAAAAAGTTGTGCATTGGTTCTTGCAATATTAATGATACATAGAAAAAAATCTATGTATATTTTTTCCATGAAAAATTTGATAAAAAAATCAAATTTACGGATTAATCGAGTATTTCTTCTTTTTAATATTTGACAAAATTTTTTTAATGATTCTAATATTTTATTATGATAACTTTTTTTATTAGAATGAATCTTTTTTTCTTGAGTTAGAAATCCATTTTTCTTCTCATTTAGAATTCTTTCTAGTTTCTTGTTGATTGTACTTGTTCTCTCAGTCAGATCTTTCATTTTTTTTTCTGTCAGTGAAAAATTTGTCCATTCTGTAGATCGAATTTGAATAGGTGATTCACGAATCATCTGATTATTCATTATAGAATCGTCGGTTTTAGTTTCACCCAATTCGTAGTTTTTGATGCTCCATTTTTTTATTTCTTTTGACACCTTTCGAAGAAATTTTGCTCGTTCTTTAAAAACATTAAAAACTATAAAAGACTGATTTTTTAATTTTTTCACTTTTTTTTTCAGTTCTTTAAAAATAGGTTCAAAAAATGAAGACCCTTTTAGTTTTCGAGGGGGACCAAAAGGATGGTCAGTTTCCAGTCCAAAAATTGTTAAAAAACAAAAATCATTTTTTTGCGCTTTCTGTGTTTTCAAGGGTTTTAACTTAGATCGGTGCCAAGGTTTCAGGTAAAAAGGAAATAATATTTTTATCTGAATACCGTCTGTTAACCAGTTTTTTGGAAATTCTTTGTCGGATAATTCAACACCATTATAAGTGCATCGAATATGCATTTCTCGATTCCAATCCTTGAAGTCTTCGGACCATTCGGGACCTTGAAATAATAAAATACGCGCAATATTCTTAGCTATTATTAATAAAGGCAATCGAATATATTTCCGAAGAATTGATTGGCCTACTAATAAAAAACCTCTTACTGCTTGAGCATATGTAATGTTATCCCAAGCTTCTGCTATTTCCATTCGCATTCTCTCTTCGTCTTGGTATTTTTCAACCTTTCTTTTTTCTTTTGTATAATCAGAGATTTGTAATTTTTTGCTTTTTTTAGACATCAAATTTTGAAAAATTCCTTTCATCCGTCCGAAACTATTAAAAGAAAAAAGGGGTCTGTCTATTCTGTTCAAAAAAGAAAAAAGGCCTCTGTCTATTCTGTCCACAAAAAGAGGGGAATGCACCTTTGCTTGATAGAAGAGTTGGCAAGTAACCGTTTTACGCCTTTGGGCACGCATAGAACCTTTTATTAGATTTCGACGAAAATCCGAGTATGGTAAATAACGTATCCAAGCGATTTCGCCTACTGGATCAGGCTCATTAGAATCTTCGCTATCATCAAAAATGACCATATACTTGTATTTTCTTAAACGAATTTGAGAATCCAATTCTACCCTTTCTTCGCCGGTTTCTCCTTCCTCTAGTTGCAAATCATCGAGTAAGTAGTATGGCCATCGAGGGACCTTTTTACTTATTTCCTTTATTTCAATAGATCTTTTTCTACTTCTTTGATCACTGGACTTAGTTATAACTACATTTGAATGAATAGTTTGATGTTTGGGTTCTCGAAATCGAAATAAAGAAAGCTTCTTTTTTGTTAATAATGATCTACTATTGTTGAGTTTGTCTATTGTTTGTTTCAATTCGCGATAATCATTAGTAAGAAGTAGAGCATGAATCTTATTTATCCAAAATTCCCCCATTTTTTTTTTTATATATATTTGATTTATGCTAGGGGGTGAAAACCCTTTTTTGATTCTTCCACGATAGGGCCCATATAAGAACGGATCATATTTTTTAGGAAAATATTCTTTTTTAGTTTCATCATTACACAATTGAGTTTTTTGTTCAAATATACCTATATCAAAAGATTCTTTATCT